TGAGCATGAGGGAGAGTTGCATAGGGCCACTTAAAGCAGTACTAAGACAGTTATCTTATCTCTGTAAAATGTTCCAGAGCCACCGCTCTGTAATAACGAGGTTTTTAAGCAAGCTGGAATAACTTACTTATATATCACATTAGAGAACAAACCTTTCTCCTTCCGAATGCGGCGAAGCGAGCTAGGTTACCGGGAGAAATCCTCTTCCCTTAGTTTATGCTAATCGATTGAGTAGTCATAGGAGTCGCATTAAAGCCCCTATGGAGGCTTCTTGCTACTGCCCTACCATAAGAGCAATAAGCCAGTCACAGGCAAGCAACCTCTTGAGTCTCTCACTTCCGAATCCGAATGCCCAAAAGACCTACTTGTCGGCCACTGCTGCCTACGATCCAGTGTGCAGGGTGCTCGCTGATCGGAAACCTTTCCCAAGAAAGAGGGGCTTCACTGAAGGGCTCTTCAAGGTAAGCAAAGCGTTACTAACCAAATACCGAATAGAAGCCAATTCCCCCCAGTGAAGACACTCTGGTTCGAAAGGGGCCGCTCTCTAGCTAGGATCTGATTTGCTATGTCCTCATTCCATCGGTGGAGAATAAGGTTCCTATCCCACTCGTCGGTTTATCTATTTTTGCAAACCTCGATAACCACCCGCCCCTCTTTGAATGAGGAGCTTCACTCTTTAGAAAAGACTCCCACTCTTAAACACGGAATAATCAGACGAGTTAAATTCCACGCTGGAAGCCCCAGTTACTGATCCCAACTTGACGGTTCAGACCTGTTCCCTGCTCTACTTCTGCAAAAGATCCTGCGGAAAACCACTAAGCTTTCTCTTCTCCAAGTTGCTCCTATATATGGCTGAGTCTGCTGCTTCAAGCTCGGATATTTATAAGTCTGTTAAGGGACCAGGATTTGCTGGTTCGAGATGAGAAACTTAACCTTGTGGTCCAGTTAGTCTTGAAAAAACGGAAGCAAATGCTTTTGGCAGTTTAGGCGTCTCCGAAAGTGGCTGCGAGATCAAGGCCTGTGAGAGCTTTTGGAATAAACAAATAAGTCAAGAGGAAATAACTGCTGGATGCACTGTTCCGGCGCCTGCTTCGTTCGGTTCTGATACGGATGTGTTTGAAACGGAGGACTTGGCCTGTGGCTCGGGAGAAAGAACCAGATTCTCTGTTTCGGTGGGCGATTCCCCCTTCGTTTGATAGTGCCGGGGACCCCTATTCCCTTGATTCGGTAGATGAAGCACAGGACGCTGTTAGTCGATTCTTTGGATTCAGCCTTGTTAGTTGGTCAGATTGGTCTCGGAAAGCCCTCCTCTCAGTACAGGGAAAGTATATACAAAACCTCCTCTCATGTATGATATTTCTTTTACCTAGTTCCGTCTTCGCTTGGAAAAGCCGAGACTTCAATAGGCTATTCACTCTCCAAGACAACGCAATTGAGTGTGTCTAATCCGAAAAAGTTGCAAGAATCAAAAAAAAAAATCGATTCAAAAATGCAACGATGACAATCATGTGAAATGATGACTACCGTGCAAGCACAAAAATGGATGTGGTGTGTGTCCCCCTTTTCGTTTAGAGCTCCTCGCTTGGCCTGTTATCTTTGCTATTTGCCCCAAACGGAGGAGGGACCGCGGCAGGACGAGCAACCCTCGTTGTGTCCGGGGCGCCCAAAGCAAAGCGCGGTTGGGCTGCGACATCCGCCGATAATGGTTATGGGGTTCCGCAAGGCGGCCGGACTATTCCACCACTAAGAACCTGTCCTGGTCTTCTCGACTCACCACTGCGAGCTTACTTACTTGGAACTTCCAGTCGTCAGTCAAAGCTCCAATTCGAGACCTGTAGTTGCGAAATAGTTTCTTTTTTATGATCAGGTTAGTTAAAAAGTTGGGAATGAGAGATTTGACCATTATGCCGAAGTTAAAAAGCACAGGCGTGCAAGCCATCAGATTAAGGTTTCTCTCCGCTTTTACTTCATAGCATGAAGGGTTATGAAATTATCCCATGAGGCCATTATATGGTATGGCCGCCAGAGATCACATCACTGTAATGCTCAATAAACTACCCCTATTTGAGCCCCATCGTCGATGGTCATAAAATGGCGATAGAAGCACCAAAAGCAGCGGTAGGATCGATGTATTGATGTCCGCGGATCCCGATATTGCTTCATCCAACCCCATTCACTACCCATGATTACAGGACCCCCTCGGCCAAGGAACCGACCCGAAACGAGCGATTCCTATCCCTGGATGTCTACCACCTCTTACAAATCAAAATGGGCTAGCTAAGGACCCGAATCAAGTGGACCGAGTGCTACCCCTGTCCACCGACCCTGGCTCAAACCTTTGCGTACAGCCTTTCCCAGAGCCTAGCTTGACAGAAGAACACAGAAATGTGTACCTACACGTATATCTATTCCTGCTTGGTTGCTCCTGCAATAAAAAAAAAAAGAGAGGGGCCCCCTCTGGGGAATGCTATTTTGAGTTAGAAGTAGTTCTAGATGCAGACGTTCGGTCTTCTTCTTCTTTATCGTCTTCAGGGCGAGCCGACAGCGGCTGAGGTAAGCATGATTGTAGCAATACAAATAGGCGCGGTAGACGAAGGAGCTGTTTTCAACAAATCAATATATGGGTGCCCGGCTGATGAAATAAATCCTCAGAATGCCCTTCGTGCCTAAAAGGTTAGTTCAAGGGCTTTGATAGGGAAATGCACGCACTTGTTCTCGTTTCAGATGCGATCAAAAAGCCTTTTTTTTTTCCAAGCGTAGAGACTACATATGAGGAAGATGCGAATAGAGATGCGGAAGTTCCTGTTGGAGTTGGAGGTGCAGGAGCAGTGAACATGACTCTTTCAGTAGCTCTTGCAGAAGGAAGAAATACGGTAAAGAGGAATTCCAGGCGTAGGAGTTCATTCAACTATAATAGGAGGAGCAGGTGCTACTGCTACTACTTTTGCACCTATCGTCTTCGTCTGCTACCTTAGAAACTAAAGATTTTCATATTGCGTATATAATGAAAAGAGATGCTACCATGAGAATCAGTCCTATGCTTCTCTTCTCCTAGTGCAGAAAGCTCGGGAATCCACTCTATCATCCTATGAGGGGACGAGCCCTACCTCATTCAATCTTCCTATTAATCTATCTATTCTAGTGGCATAAGGAAGAGTGACCACCAAGATATGCGACAGGACCTGGCTGCCCAAGCTGCACTACGTACCCTTTGTTAAGGGATCACGTAGCAGTAGTCTCTCTTTATTCACCCCAAGAATGAACTATCCTTTGTTTCACGGGATGGATTTCATTAACACGGATAGACCAGAAATGGTCTTCGCAAGCATCCCGCTTTCTGTTCAAGAATCGGTAACGGTTTTAAGGGAGACTACCGAGCTCCACGATAAGCGCCTATCATCTCTATGCGAATTCTGACCTTAGCTTTTCGTCTTTGATTAGTATGAGCGAAAGCTCGCTCGACTTAATAATAGCTGTCTTACTCGACTTGCTTACTAGCTGCCTTTCTGACTAATATCATAATTTGACTTGTGAATTTAGAGTTCTAAACTGAGTACACTAGGAGAACTGTAGTTCCCTCTTGTCTCCTTTTTATGAACATGGAATGATCAGCATTGCTTCTCTGGAAACCCATCTATCTTCGTCATAACCAAACTTCATATCTCGAACCAAGCCCGAAGAGCAGGAATTAGTCAAGTTGAGACCATATATCGCCTTTTTTCACCTGCAAACTTTCCCTTCCTCCCCCTGCGCTCTCAAACCTGTCGAGAGAATGTTTAATAACTCATTCAAATATGTTGCTGCAATCGTAAAGTTCAAATCAAAAGTTTTCTGTGAAAGGGCCCAGGACTCGTCAAATAGCGGTATCCTAATCCCGCGTCTATGGCCAAACCATTCTCCCCAGGGACCCCTTACTCTTATTCTTATGCTTATTCAACTAACCTCTCTCTCTCTATCTCTAGGTGATTAGATAAGAACTACGAATGCTAAGGACCCTTGGAAATTTGTTTAGAGAACCAGCCTAGAAGAAAAGATAGAATAGGAAAACGGATATGACTTATCGATCCTATACAGAGAAGGAGAAGCAAAGAAGATCGAAGGCTTAGCTAACAGCTCTTTTAGTCCCAATCTAGCTGAAACTCTATGACACTTTTTCAAAAACCGTTTAGCCGCTGGTTTGACCAAATTTCATACTGGAGCACCAATTCCCCTTACTAGTAAAGTATTGAAAGCGCCTTTTGTCAAAGAGTTGGCATGTACCTAAAGGACACCTCTTCCCACACCCACGGCTGGCAGAATCAAGGCTCTGGATACCATGTTTTTCACATATATTTTTGAACAGCCCCTCTGTGTCTCCCAACCAATTCAAGACAGCAACTAAACTAATAAGACAGCCAAATCAACTGAGTAGAAAAGCAACAGACCCTTGTTGGCAGTTTGCCACAAAATTAGATAGATCAAATGTCCAATGCAAGCTCTGCGGCAACAAGTACTCAGGCGAGAAAAAAAATGAGAAAAAATTCCACCTCTTAAAGGGTGGAAATAACATCGCCATATGCCCGAATTCTACAGAATTGGCCAAAGAGCTTTCTCGAAGATCCCTTTCACTAATGAAGAAGGCAAGAGAAGAGAAAGAAATGAGGAAGAGAGCTTTGCTTTATTTGAGATTGGGATTGCCTTAGAATATAAGTGAAGTAGTACCAAAAAAACATTTTTTGATCAGTGGGAGCTGTCGTACGGAGGATTTTGATGACAGTGGTATTGGGGAATCTTTGCAGAGCGGTCCCTCTGCATCAGGCGCTACGATAAAAAGTGGAGTCTATTTTTTCCCTCCTTTAAAGAAAACAGTAGTACAACCCTCGATGAAATCAGTATTTTCGCAAAGGTTGCATGCAGCGGCTAGGAGAGCTATTGGGGGCTTCTTCCTATATGAAGACATAAGCTTTTATGCAGTTCGGAACAATCCATACTACTACCAGCCCATGTTTATGCTGTAGCAGTTTGTGGTGCGGGCTTCAAAGGCCCTTCATAGTTTGAGATGTGCACTATCATTAGAGTAGAGGAAAAGGAAGACCTCGAGAAGGAATTGTCAACTATCAGAAACCTCACTTAAGAAGAAGGACACGGGGTGCACAATCATTTGTGATGGATGGACAAACAAGAGGGGCAGGCCCTTCATTCATTTTTTGGTTACTTGTCTTCGAGGTACGATGTTTGTGAAGGCGGTAGATGCTATATTAGAAGTGAAGGATGCTATTCAATTCTTCTGACTGGCGCAGATGATTGTCTTCTTTTGTGATGAAGGTAGGAGAGGCGTAGTGCAGGTTCTCACTGATAATGTTGCTCACTCTTTTTTTATGTTACAGCAGGCAAGAAATTAGAGCACCGGTCCATATCAAGCTGGGGGTGCCACTCATTGTATAGATTGACTGTTAGAGGACATTAGACACCGGGTGAAGACGATTGTAGAGGAAGTGCGGGGCTTAACAAAAGACATTGAGTTTCATGGTCTTGTGCATGGTCTGCCAGAGATTCTGGTGTCCCCATGACCTTTTGGTTTTTGTTGCAAGATAACCCTAGAGAAGGCAGGGGGCTAACGTCCTTTTATCTGTCTATCGGTTCAGTGGTTGGTTAGCTCTCTGGTTCCTGAATTAAGGAATATCCGAGTTCAGGAGTGGCTAGCGAAGTAGAATAGCATATAGCATAAGTAGAATAAAGGCAGGAATGAAAGCCGGAGTCGGCGAAAAAAAAGAAGTGGATTCATTTTTCAGGTACTCATTTTTTGTTTTCCCATCTGCCGTCCTTTGGGCTGTCTATCGTCAACCCCTTGGCTGGTAATACACAACCTAAAAGGGGGGTTGAGCCCTAAAGCCCACTCCTGGGCTAACTCCGCAGTCCATCCCACCCTTTCCAAGGATTTCTGAATGTCGCAGACCTGAAATTCCGCTTCCTTGATCTTTGATAAAATCGATCCCACAACATATTTCTTCCAAAGTTGGAGGTCCCTCTTAAGTCGTTTCAATTTAGAAAAGAAACGGTATAACGGGGATCCCCAGGCCGGTTGTTTCCAAGAGGTAGACACCACCTCCAAAAAAGAGTCGTATTCAAGCCAAAATCTCTCTTTTTTAAACGGCCGGAAGCTTGACTAATAATATAGGGCTTTTAAGGCCAATTTTGATCAAGAGTGGGCAATGATCTGATTTGAGTCAGGGGAGGTGCTCCACTAGTATATTAGGAAAGATGGACAGCCATTTGCTGTTTGCGAAAACTCTATCTAGTCTTGACCAGATATAAAGAGTCCCCTTACGATTATTACACCACGGGAACCTACTTTTAACAAATCCCACATCCATTAAGCCACAATCGTTCACAGCTTAACTTCATTAAAGTCCCTCTCCGCTATGCTATGCAGGAGTAGCCCTCCCAGTTTCTCTTCCGGTGACAAAACAGCATTCAAATCTCTTTTAAGAAGCTTTTTGGGGGAAGAGCAATTAGAGTCATTTTTAGAAATTCATCCCACAGGTCTCGCCTATCAATAGTTTAACAGCTTGCATGAACAAAAAGGAGGCGTACCTGAGTATTTGAATCTTTGATCTTTGCGTTGGTAGAAATGAATTGGACATTGCCTTCAATCATGGACAGGTCAAGGATATCTTCTCTCCAAAAGACCAAGATATTGGCAGGGGATTCATCCGAGATGTTTGACATTCATCCATACGCAATCTCCGCTTCCATTTTGATACATAGTTGGCCCTTCTAACCATTGGATGACAACCTTGGAATGAAGAGGCTTTGAGGACCTTCCTTCTAAGGAGAAAGCGCGAACTTGTCTCTGTATGGCAACCACTAAAAAAAGAGAGTTAACCATCGGTTCATTGGATTTCGGGCCGGATGGATCCAGTGCATAATCCGTAGGGGGTCTTGATTATCAACAAAATTTCTGCCAACTAGTTCCTCTTCCTGCTGTCCCCGTGAGGCAGAGCTACCGCCGGTATTAGGGGCTGCGTTAACCGAAGGCGATTTTCCAATAGCTAAATACTCTACTCCGGTTGTTGAAGAACAGGAGCTTGGGGATTGTTATCTGGTTCAAGCTCTTCGCCCCGAGGACCATCTTCAATGGTTTGCATGTAAGCAGCAGCAACATCTGAATCACAAGGGCTAACTTCAGTGGTAGCAACCCTGACTTACTTAAAAGCTTCTGGATTGGTTGGGTCATTAGCATAAAAAAAAAACCGGAGCATTATTTGTAGCTTCAGCCACACCAGCATTCACCTCAGTAGGTGCATTTTGAACAGTAGCCGCATTATCAGCAGCAGGCATCGTTTCCGTGGTAGGTGCTGCTCTAAAAAAAGGGTTGGTAGCATTGGTTCTTGGAACATAGGCCATTCTCGGTGACGGGCATGACCTTGTCGTCTGAAATGCGTGCAGAACTTAGGTATTCAAAAAGAAACGATTTCTTGCTAGTGATCCATACACAGTAGATCCAATCCAAACACGATTGGGGAGGTTTTCCTTGAGAAGATCGACTTCTACACAAACCCTAGCTACGTTGGGGCGTGAGACAAGCTTCGTAGGACCATTAAGGGTCAGGCCAATTCCGAAAGTAAAGACGATAGAAAACAGGCGAAACTCAAAGAAGAAGACAATAGGCAGATGGGGTCGCCCCAATAGGCGCATGCATTGGATCACCATTGCGGAGACGGAAATCATGGCTCCAGCAGAAAACCCTAAACATCAATCCCTCAATCAAAAACTTCTCTTTTTTGGTGCATATCTTCTTTGTTCGAGAGCTTGATGAAGACGTGCCTTGGATCTAACAGAGTGATCGACTCCCTTGGTACGCCAGTTCTTGCGAGCGAACTCCCGAACGACAGGTAGAAGAGGGCGGCCTCGGAGGAAACGCCCCACCAAGCCGAGATTTTTCCGCCGGGTTTCAAACCTCGGTTTCCTCAAAAGAAAATATATTGCAGACTCGCCTCGAAAAACCGAAGGTTTTTCAGAGGTTTCGTCCCTATTCCATATTGGCGGTTTAGGACGACCAGCCACAACCGCCGCGTAGTTCTTCGGAGCGATCTCCGTAGGAGCTGCCAACGGGACGCCCACCGCAGCGGTAGAAGACGAGGGGGAAGGCTTTTTCAACCCATTCCTTCGTCGAAATCCGTTCGCCATCCATTGTTGAGTAATCACGAACAGCAAGAAAAGAATCGCAGCAAGTCCTATGTGTCACGAGCAGGCACCACGGGTTGTTTACTTTTTGGTGGGGTGGAGGGCTTTTGGGGATGCATTATAGCACAGGCCGTGACTACGTTTTTCCGTTGGTTGATGCTGCGTATCGCACGCTTTTTATATTTGTTTATTTATAGAAGTATAACTAATTGAAAGCGCCTATGAATTAATTCCAAGAAAGCGCCCCTCTCTACCAACATGAAGCTCGTTGCCAATGTATAAAGATCGTTTCGACATCAAAAACAACAGTAATAGCGGATTTCAAATTGTAACCTCCCCATTGTTCTATCTCCGATTCATAACTAGAACATGCAGCCGATAATGGAGACAGATATATAGAAAGTGTGCAGTGAGGGATCTTTCTAGGTAGCCAGTCTTTACTTAACTCGGCCCAAACTTGACTTAGCCCAAGCAATGCCCAAAGACTCCCATGCCTTTCTTGGCTTTTGGTTGGTAAAGCCAACCCAACCGGCGATTTCCGACAAGTCTTTCTTCATTTTTAGAGCAAGAAGCGGAACTACAGGGATGAAATGAAAAGTGTTTCTTACGATTACGCCCAACAGCCCACTTGAACAATTTGCCATTCTACCATTGATTCCTATGAATATAGGAAACTTGTATTTCTCATTCACAAATCCATCTTTGTTTATGCTACTAACTCTCAGTTTGGTCCTACTTTTGGTTCATTTTGTTACTAAAAACGGAGGAGGAAACTCAGTACCAAATGCTTGGCAATCCTTGGTAGAGCTTATTTATGATTTCGTGCCGAACCCGGTAAACGAACAAATAGGTGGTCTTTCCGGAAATGTTAAACAAAAGTTTTCCCCTCGCATCTCGGTCACTTTTACTTTTTCGTTCTTTCGTAATCCCCAGGGTATGATACCTTATAGCTTCACAGTTACAAGTCATTTTCTCATTACTTTGGGTCTCTCATTTTCTATTTTTATTGGCATTACTATAGTGGGATTTCAAAGAAATGGGCTTCATTTTTTAAGCTTCTCATTACCCGCAGGAGTCCCACTGCCGTTAGCACCTTTTTTAGTACTCCTTGAGCTAATCCCTCATTGTTTTCGCGCATTAAGCTCAGGAATACGTTTATTTGCTAATATGATGGCCGGTCATAGTTCAGTAAAGATTTTAAGTGGGTCCGCTTGGACTATGCTATGTATGAATGATCTTTTATATTTTATAGGAGATCCTGGTCCTTTATTTATAGTTCTTGCATTAACCGGTCCGGAATTAGGTGTAGCTATATCACAAGCTCATGTTTCTACGATCTCAATCTGTATTTACTTGAATGATGCTACAAATCTCCATCAAAGTGGTTATTTATTTATAATTGAACAAAAGCGAGGAGCGAAGCCGCTTTACCGAGTTTACGAGGTGAAGGAGCGAGAACTTCCCCCGGATCGAAACAAAAAAGATTCCGAGCACGTCTGGTCAAAGTCTATCTTGTCTTTACCACGAGTCATTTTCCTTGGCTAACAATAATGAAAGTTTTGCACATATCCGCGGGTTCTTCCATTTTCTTTCTCCCTCATAGAGGAAATAAGTAAAGTGGTATACTATATTTATCCGCTTATTGGAACTCCTTCTAATGACCTATGCATTCTGTTATCATTTCCAGTTGGACGAGCCATTAATCCAATTTGAGGAAGAAACTCACTCTTTCCATTTTTTTTTAGGGCAGTCGCCCTTTACTTTTTTAGGGGCTTGGAGCAGATGAAGCCTTCCTTCTTTTCTTTCTTCTCGGTCCGCTTTGGCTCCTGATCTTGAGCTCGCTGTTCTTGGCCTCAGGCTTGGCTTCTTTTCTTGGAGTCCTTGCCTTTTCGAGACTTTAGGCCCTTGCCCTTGGCCTGGTCTCGACTCCCCCTGGCTAAGTACTTTCAATCTAGCGGGCTAGCTGCCTGTGCCGCCCCTAAATCTTGGACATTTTGGCGCAGGTTGGAGCCCCTTCATGAAATCGAAGAGCCGGTCCTCTTCCGTCATATCAAAAATGTCCAGGGAGAACTACGAAAGATGGCCTTCACCTACTCGCGTATGGGGCCTGTTTGCTTCAGGCTCATCAACATGGCGGACCACAACCGGGCAGGAACCCTCCATTCCGCCTGAAACTCGTCCCCAAAATGGATCTAATTGGACTTCACGCTCTGCGTTCTTTACGTCTTTTGGTCCGCCACCAGAACTTGGCTGAACCATCAAGATAGATGGCAGCCGTATTCACCGACGCCTCCTCGGACTACGTCCGACAAGCCGCTCCATATCCCAAGAGTCTTCGATCCTTAGCATCTCGGGACGAATGCCTTTGGTTTCGCTTGATTCGAACCATCTACGTCGAGCCACTGCTTACGGCCTTCTTTAGTATGGTGACCTCACCCCTAATCTCTAAAGCTTGCCACCCCTATATATTAGTCAAGCTCGAAACACTTCCACGACCCCCTGTCCTTGGCCTTCCATCATGGTCCGCCTAACCAGATGATTATGAATTACTTCTAGTTAATATTCTATGAAATAAGTTTTAATAGATAGAATATTAAACTTGGTAAAATAAAAAGAGAAAATCTCAAATCACGGAGTTGCGCGAAATCCATGCTATTTTCATGCAACCGCTACAAGATCAACAATTCCATAAGCTTGGGCTTCTGTTGCTGACATAAAAACATCTCTTTCCATGTCTTCGGATACAACCCATAAAGGTTTACCCGTTCTTTGTACATAAACCCTTGTGAGGGTTTCGCGCAGTTTCAGCAGTTCTTTCGCTTCCAGGAGAAATTATCCCGTTTGTGCCTCATAAAAAGAACTAGCAGGTTGATGGATCATTACCCTGATGATATAACATAATAAAAGGTTCCTCTATCTCGCATGATGAAAGGAAGAGAAAAGAAAGAAAGATAAAGAATAACAAGCAAAAAAAAGATAGAATTGAACAACCGTACAGGCATCTTTTGTGCGTTGCATACGGCTCTACAATCAAATTGACCCTTACCTTCCATCAAAGACAGAGAAAAATAGGATCTATCAGACCCATATCGGTAAATGATCAAATTACCACCCTTCCTTTCCAAGGAGTTTCAAAATACTATGATGGCTCCGTTGCTTTATATATTTATGATTTTTTTTGTCTGTGATTCAGCAATCCCAAAGTTTATTTTTGAGCCGATCTTATAAAATAAGGAAAAAATAATCTGATTTTATTTTTGATTTTCGCACTCTTTCATAACATATGTTAAAAGTCCTCTAGTGTGAAAACAAAAAAGTTTGTGACGCTGAACTGGACTCCCGATAGATAAGATAAAATCGGAAATACCTTTAATCTCATACTACTCTTTCGATACATAATCTAATGTTTTGAAAAAACAATCAAAAACTTTATCATATCGAATTCAAAGTGCCATGCTATTATTACTTAATATTCATATTTCATATGGCGAAGGCATAGTCTTTTTTTTTTCTCTCAAATAAAAACCTCATTGGCGCCAAGCGTGAGGGAATGCTAGACGTTTGGTAATTTCTCCTCCGACTAGGATAAAAGATCCCATTGAAGCGGCTAATCCCATGCATATTGTATGTACATCTGGTCGCACAAATTGCATAGTATCATAAATAGCTACTCCGGGTATTACCCATCCGCCAGGAGAGTTTATAAACAAATACAGATCTTTGGTATCATCCTCGATACTGAGATATACCATAAGACCAATAAGCTGATTCGATATTTCACTATCAACCTCTTGGCCTAAAAAAAGTCATCTTTCTCGATAAAGTCGGTTGATTAGGGTAAAGTTGTATCCCTTAGGAACCGTACATGCATCTTTTGACGCATACGGTTCAAAAAGAAATAAAAGAAATCCCTTTTGAAAATAAACCACTAATATTAGGTACTCTTTTAGGTCCGTGTAAGGCGGAGGGAATGAAGGGACCTGCAGGAGGCTGAAAAGCCGTAGTGCGCTAGCGCTAGCGAGTTAGCGCAACAACTTAGTGTCTTGTTTTCTTCGCTGCTTCTTTTTTTTTACATTTAAACGAAAGCGGTTGTTAATGCTTGTAGCTTGCTTCTGTCCTTAGTCAATTTTGGACTGAAGCTGTTCTGACTGCCGTATATTTTTTGAACCGAATACCTTCCCACGAAAGAAGAGTATGGCATCTCTGGTCTGTCTCTTTTTGAGAGAAGATTTTCTACCTCGCTTTACTATGAAGAGCTTCGAGTCTATCGGGAGAGGATGTGGTGGTAACCCCCGCAGCTTCGTCTAGAGCCGGGCGTCCAGCCGTGTAGGAAGACTCACCCTAGCCACTATAGTGACCCCACCCTCCATCCACTTCCCCTTTTCCGTGTGCCCAAAAGCCCGCCCGGTTTATGAGCCCCTTTCCGATTCCCTCACCCAATCTCATGAGAAGCAAGCCCAGCAGGCCCTGCCTTAACCTGTCCCCAGACAGCCAGCCCTCACCAGGCTGCTGGCATTGCTAAATGCTCCGCCACGAAGTAAGCTCTCCCGAATACGACAGATGCGGAAGTGGCTAAAGAAGTCGGAGGAAGAAAGTAGTTGGACAACTGTATACACGAGGGTACATTAGTCTTATAGGAATTGGCAACATTGACAGAAAGGGGAAGGGGTAGGAATACACTTTTTTAGGTGTAGCTATACTAAAGTAGTCGGCCTAACCTTCGGTTCCCGTAACCAAGTTTTTCTTTCTCACTCCTTATGTACTTTTTCTTACTTCATCCATACTTTTTGACTTTTTCTGAAGTGTGGGGCAAACGGCGCCCTCTACTTCTACTTCTAACTAAAGGCGAACAGCCGGCATTGCAAGCAAATAGAGAGCCCCCGCCCGTTTGAGCCGTTGCGAGCCGGAAAGCGTACCGGCAGTTTGAGTCGCGAAAGGGCCGCTTAATTCTATTTTTGATTCTAAAATAATAGATATAATTATAATATTCTATATCTATCTATAAACAATCAAAAAATATATATATATAAATAAAGAAAATCCTTTTTCTTTTATCAAATTGTTCATTCCTGGGAAGAGGAAGAAGCAGATAGAGCAAAGGCCTCCTCTTTCCGTCCGCTCTTCCCGAAGTGAGCGAATTGCATGTAGAGATCCGTAGGGGCTTATAGTTTAATTGGTTGAAACGTACCGCTCATAACGGTTATATTGTAGGTTCGAGCCCTACTAAGCCTACCACCCCTTTCTCTTCACCTGATACAAGGCAGTCGAAGTCCCCGCCACCCTGCAGATCTCAATCTAGCGACGGCACCTGGAACCACACTGCTGCCGCTGCCCTTCGGGCACGCCTCCTACGCTTATCACTGACCTACGCTCTTGCAGCATGCCCCCTTCGGGGAATACGGCTTTCGTAATACGCGAAGCAGCTGAGCGATAGCTCTTCGATCGCTATATTCTTGCGATAGCGAAGGGTCGAAGAGCGAAGTTACGGCTTTAGGCGAAGAGCGATAGCGAAACCCTTAAGTCTTATTATTTTGTTCCCGAACAACGATCATTCATTACGGCCGGCCCGACCAAACACTGAAAGCCCGGTCCGGGCAAGCTATATTATGGAACTGATCTGACCGAACTGGGTCTAATGGAACAAGATCTCGATCTCAATAAGGAATTGGAATCTGGAAGGGCCGGCAAGAATCAATGCGATAGCGAGGTTGAGCAGTAGCGAGGGGCAATAGCGAAGGCGTGGTTCATCCTCTAAGAGAGAGTAGATGCGAAGGTTCGGATCGAAGATCTTCGCGAGACGGCCCATGAATCTCGAGAATCGAGCGTGGGGCTTGAAGACCCTACCGCATTCCGGCCCCGGGGCACCATAGCATGTCGGGAATAAGGGGGGACATACTGGACGTAACCACTCCCTTGGTTGGGGGCTGTGCCGCCCCTATCCTTTAAATTGATGGATTCCCAGGTCTTTTTGACTCTCACTGTTGGAAGATTATTGAAGACGACCTGGCCTGGTCAGGGCGGTTCACAATTTCTTTGCTGAAGGCGCTGTTAAGCCCTCAAATTCAAATTGAATTGCCCTTATTCCGAATTCCGAAATAAGTCCTTCACATTTTCACCAATTCCGACCTACCTTTTTTATTGTTGGGATATTTGAAGGAGAGCTTTGTCACTTTTTCTTAAAAAATCTCTCTAGCTCGAAGAATGAGTTGGATTCTCCCTAGAATCATTTTTAAGGAACAAGGGGCTTTTGTGATAAATAGCGGAATTTTATACATGGATGTTTATGTTATGTAATGAACACTTTGGAGTGCTTGTGGATGGTGTGCCACATGGGTACTTTCCAGCTTCTCGAGGGCTGCGACAAGGGTTCCAAACCTAGCCTGTTGATTTTAGCGGAAGAAGTGCTAAGCCGGGGCCCACAGGAGTTGGTATCATTGAAAATGATAACACCTTACCATGGTTCGAGATCGTGCCCAGCACTCTCTCACTTTATCTTTGCGAACGATGTTCTAATATTATATAATGGCCATAAACGGAAAAGAAGCTGATTGTAATGTTGTAATGGCCAAAAGGTCAATTTCGATAAGAGCCAGTGCTTCCTCTCGAACAGAGCTCCTCGCAGAAATTCCAGATCATTGAAGAGGAATCCAAAAAAGTAGTTTTCCTATCAAGTACCTGGATGTTCCCTTGTCCCTCAAGAGAATAAAGAAAGAACATTGCCTTCCTCTACTTGAGAAAATGAAAAAGAGAATCTCAGGTTGGAAAAGCAAATTGTTGTCCTCCGGAGGTCGACTAACACTTATGAAACATGTTCTAGTCTTCCTATGCACATGT